GTTCATCCCACACGCACACGTCATGGGCATCCTGCTTTTCTATGTTATAGAGACTTGTATGTAACTATTGAGAGTGAAAATATTATACATAACGTGACTATTCCACCCAAAAGTTTAATTTTAGTTCAAAATGATCAATACGTAGAATCAGAACAAGTGATTGCTGAGATTCGCGCGGGAGCATACACTTTAAATTTTAAAGAGAGGGTTCGAAAACATATTTATTCTGACTCAGAGGGAGAAATGCACTGGAGTACCGATGTATACCATGCGCCGGAATTTACGTATAGTAATGTACATCGTTTACCAAAAACAAGTCATTTGTGGATATTATCAGGAGGTTCGTGCGGACCCAGTGCAGTCCCTTTTTCACTCCACAAGGATCAAGATCAAACGAACGTTCATTCTCTTTCTGCTGAAGGAAGATATATTTCTAGCCTTTCAGTAAATACAGTAAATAATGATCAAGTGAAACACAAATTCTTTAGTTTGAATCTTTCTGTTAAAAAAGAAAGCAGTATTCCTGATTATTCAGAATTTAATCGAATCATATATACAGGTCATCGTAATCTCATATTTCCTGCTATTCTCCACGATAATTCTGATTTTTTTTTATTGACAAAGAGGCGAAGAAATAGATTCATCATTCCATTCCAATCGATTCAAGAACGAGAGAAAGAACTAATGCCCCGTCCCGGTATTTCGATTGAAATACCCATAAATGGTATTTTTCGTAGAAATAGTATTCTTGCTTATTTCGATGATCCTCAATACAGAAGAAAGGGTTCGGGAATTACTAAATATGGAACTGTAGGGTTGCATTCAATCCTCAAAAAAGAGGATTTAATTGAGTATCGAGGAGTAAAAGAATTTAAGCCAAAATACCAAATGAAAGTAGATCGATTTTTTTTCATTCCAGAGGAAGTGCATATTTTACCCGAATCTTCTTCCATAATGGTACGGAACAACAGTATCATTGGGATAGATACACGAATCACTTTAAATACAAGAAGCCGAGTGGGCGGATTGGTCCGAATGGAGAGAAAAAAAAAAAGGATTGAACTTAAAATATTTTCTGGAGATATCCATTTTCCTGGAGAGATGGATAAGATATTCCGACACAGTGGCATCTTGATACCACCAGGAACGGTAAAAAAAAATTCTAAGGAATCAAAAAAATCCAAAAATTGGATTTATGTCCAATGGATCACACCCACTAAGAAAAAGTCTTTTGTTTTGGTTCGACCCGTAATCATATATGAAATAGCAGACGGTATAAATTTAGCAACACTTTTCCCCCAGGATCCATTGCGGGAAAGGGATAATCTAGAGCTTAGAGTTGTAAATTATATACTTTATGGGAATGGTAAACCGATTCGGGGAATTTCTGGCACAAGTATTCAATTAGTTCGGACCTGTTTAATGTTGAACTGGGACCAAGACAAAAAAAGTTCTTCGATAGAAGAGGCACACGCTTCCTTTGTTGAAGTAAGTGCAAATGGTCTGATTCAAGATTTCCTAAGAATCAACTTAGTGAAATCTCATACTTCGTATATACGAAAAAGGAATGATCCGTTAGGTTCGGGATTGATCTCTGATAATAGGTCGGATCATACCAATATCAATCCATTTTATTCTATTTATTCCAAGGCAAGGGTTAAACAATTGCTTAGACAAAATCAAGGAACTTTTCGTACATTGAGAAGTAAGGAATCCCAATCTTTGATAATTTTGTCATCATATAATTGTTTTCAAATGAGTCCATTCAACGATGTAAAAGATGTAAAATATTACAATGGGATAAAAGAATCAATTAAAAGAGATCCTCTAATTCCAATTAGGAATTCGTTAGGCCCTTTAGGAACATCTGATAATTTTTATTCATTTTACCATTTAATAACTCATAATCAGATTTCGTTAACTAAATATTTGCACCTCGACAATTTAAAACAGGCCTTTCAAGTATTTAAATATTATTTAACGGATGAAAACGGGATAATTTATAATTCCGATACGTGCAGTAACATCCTCTTGAATCCATTCAACTTGAATTGGCATTTTCTCCATGATAATCATAATAATAATTATTGTGAGGAAACATCCACAACAATTAGCCTCGGGCAGTTTATTTGTGAAAATCTATGTATAGCTAAAAAAGGATCACACCTAAAATCGGGTCAAGTTATAATTGTTCAAATTGACTCTGTAGTAATAAGATCGGCGAAGCCTTATTTAGCCACTCCAGGAGCAACTGTTCATGGACATTATGGAGAAATTATTTCCGAAGGGGATACATTAGTTACATTTATATATGAAAAATCGAGATCTGGTGATATAACGCAGGGTCTTCCAAAAGTGGAACAAGTCTTAGAGGTGCGTTCGATTGATTCAATATCAATGAACCTAAAAAAGAGAGTTGAGGGTTGGAATGAATGTATAACAAGAATTCTTGGGATTCCTTGGGGATTCTTGATTGGTGCTGAGCTAACCATAGCGCAAA